ATGCCTTTTTCTGATGAATCATATAGTTTTACGATTTCATCGAAAAATAAGGTTATCAAATGAATTGTAATTACAATTGAAACCATCGAAAAAGAAATATGAGTTAATATATGCTCTAAAGTTAAAAATATCATAAAAATCTTGAATCCCTTAATCTTAATTAAGAAATTAAAATTGGGAACTGAATTCATTATATGATCTATTGTATCTCTTCTCGAAGATGGCATGCCGCTACTCGGACTCGAACCGAGATGCTTTAGCACTGCTTCCTAAGAGCAGCGTGTCTACCGATTTCACCATAGCGGCTTGCTCGAACTCATAATAGCCTATTCATATTCAATCGTCGAGATTGGAGGAGTAAATTCAATGCAATGTTTTTTAGGAAAGATTTAAACTGATAAATCCAAATTCATTCAAATAGGGATTTGAAGGTTCATTATTTTCATTTAGGGTGTCAGTTTATTAAATTAATTTAAGACTTTCGTGTAGGTTATGCTTTCCTGAGATTGAACTCTTGTAACTAGATAGTTCTACCGCGATCGAACTAAAAAAAATGCATTTTTACAAAATAGACCCCATTTTGTTTGAATTATTTAAAAATGACACATTTTTCGTACACAATATCCTAACTAAGCTAACGGCTTTTTTGATTGGGTTGAAAGCGAAAGATATATGGGAGATCTATATAATAATTTAGAGAAAGGAAATTAAGAAGTCCGAAAGTTACACAAAAAGTTTTAAAAATGGAATCAATTAGTATCAACAATTCATTAATTTTAACTTAGCTAAAGATTTTCTATTTGCTCTTCTATAGATATGATATAGAGAGAAAAAATAATTTTCTTATTTATTATTGGAATTGTAACAAATAGTTCGATGGGGAAAATAAAACTCCCCACCTTGGAAATGAAAAAACATACTAAAAGAGGGTTAAAACCTTGTATCCTGTCTTTATTCTTTTTTCAAACAAAAAAAGTATTAGTTGTAGAATTCATTAAACAGAAGAATTCTTATTCCACATATCATAGGAGAAAAGAAAGGTCCATTTCATATTGATTAGCCCAACAATAATAACAATAGGTAATGTAAATTGTTCATTTTTAATTATGAAATGGACCTTTTTTTCGAGTCAAATCAATTCAGATTATTCCAACGTTTTATTACTTATTTGTTTGTCGCACAAAAAAACTTTTTGAATTTCCGGTCAAAAGAGATTTCCCTAACGAAAAAGCTTTTAACGCTGCCCAATATCCCTTCCGTTTCCAAATATTTTTACGAATACGCTTTTTTGATATAGAAGTACGTTTTTTTGGAACTGCCATTTAAAAATGAAGAGGTTACTCATTATTATAGTTGGATGTGAAAGACATCTATTGTTCAAAACGAATTGTTCTTTTTATTCTCTAGATAATATTATTTTCATATAAATGTAGATAGGTGAAAGATATGTGAAAATTGCATAAAATATTACTAGAAGAAGAGGATATATTATTTTTTTTTTTCAAAAAGAAAATGTTTTTCTAGTCCATACAATATTCGTAAGAAAGAAAAATTTGTATTGATTGATATTGATACTTTTATTTCTCTTTCTTATTCAAATCTATAGAATATGCCGTGCCCTAGCAATTAAATTGGTTGAACTCTATAACATAAAGAATCAAAAAGACCCTACATTTCTATTTCTGCCTATTTTCGTCGTTCTACATTTAATTTACATGTACTAAAATACATCGAAAGGTTTAAGAACCCCACCCTTGTTGCTTACTGAAAAACTTTAATCTTTAATGTTTTTTATTTTATTAGACTGGAAATAAATCAATCAATTCCATAATGAACTAGTTAATTATTTTGAATAAACTAACTAAAATAGCGAGTTCTTATTTCATTAGGCCAGGTTAGTGATCTTAGTTAATCTAATCCTATGATTCATATTAGTATTTTTAGTGTAATTCTTTATACTTGCTCTATGACTAGAAATTTTTTAATAATCATTGAATTTTTCATTTTCGGTATCTTCATAAATATATTAGTGACTAACTAAGTATTCACGTTTTACGAGTACTTTAGTTATATCATTTGACCAATTGTAACTTCTTGATTTGAATAGTTGAAGTATTTAAGAAAGACTCACAATAAACAATAAGTAAGAATATAAAATTAGAAAATTCTATTTAAGTTAGTACATATCTTGATTTTTTTATTGACTCCTTTCAAAAGAGATAAGATCCGGTGAATCGGAAACACTTAATTAAGAATAAAAAACCTTTTATTTTTTATGGAACAGACATATCAATATGCGTGGATAATACCCTTCGTTCCACTTCCAGTTCCTATGTTAATAGGGGTGGGACTTCTTCTTTTTCCCACGGCAACAAAAAATCTTCGTCGTATGTGGTCCTTTCATAGTATTTTATTGTTAAGTATAGTCATGATTTTTTCGATTGATCTGTCTATTCAACAAATAAATAGCAGTTCTATCTATCAATATGTATGGTCTTGG